TGCTTTTCTATGTTATATAGACCTGTATGTAACTATTGAGAGTCAAGGCATTATTCATAGTGTGAATATTCCACCAAAAAGTTTTCTTTTAGTTCAAAATGGTCAATATGTGGAATCAGAACAAGTGATCGCCGAGATTCGCGCGGGAACATCCACTTTGAATTTTAAAGAAAGAGCTCGAAAACATATTTATTCTGATTCAGAGGGAGAAATCCACTGGAGTACCGACGTGTACCATGCACCTGAATATACATATGGTAATGTTCATCTCTTACCAAAAACAAGCCATTTATGGATATTATCGGGGGATCCGTGCAGATCTAATATAGTGCCTTTTTCCCCCCACAGGGATCAAGATCAAATGAATGTTCATTCTCTTCCTGTCGAACAGAGATATATTTCTGGCCTCTCAGTGACTAATGATCGAGTGAGACACAAATTGTTTAGTTCGGATCCTTTCGGTAAAAAAGTAGATAGAGGTTTTTATTATTCAAGACCAGATCGAATCATATCCAATGGTCATTGGAATTTCATATACCCTGCCATTCTCTACGAGAATTCTGATTTATTGGGGAAGAGGCGAAGAAATAGATTCATACTCCCATTCCAATATGATCAAGAACGAGAGAAAGAACTAATGTCCTGTTCTGGTATCTCGATTGAAATACTCATAACTGGTATTTTACGTAAAAAGAGTATTCTTGCTTATTTCGACGATCCCCAATACAGAAGAAGCAATTCAGGAATTACTAAATATGGTACCATAGAGGTGGATTTCATCCTAAAAAAAGAAGATTTGATTGAATATCGAGGAGCAAAAGAATTTAGGCCGAAATACCAAATGAAAGTAGATCGCTTTTTTTTCATTCCCGAAGAAGTGCATATTTTACCCGGATCTTCGTCCATAATGGTACGGAACAATAGTATCATTGGAGTAGGTACACGAATAGCTTTAAATACAAGAAGCCGAGTAGGTGGATTGGTCCGAGTGGAGAGGAAAAAGAAAAAGATTGAACTGAAAATATTTTCTGGAGATATCCATTTTCCCGGAGAAACAGATAAAATCTCTCGGCATAGCGGCATCTTGGTACCACCAGAAACGGGAGAAAAAAATTCTAAGGACTCAAAAAAATTGAAAAATTGGATCTATGTCCAACGGATTACACCCATCAAGAAAAAGTATTTTGTTTCGGTTCGGCCTGTAGTCACATATGAAATAGCCGATGGCATAAATTTAGCAACGCTTTTCCCCCAGGATCCGTTGCAGGAAAGAGATAATGTGCAACTCCGAGTTGTCAATTATATCCTTTATGGAAACGGCAAACCCATTCGAGGAATCTCTCACACAAATAGTCAATTAGTTCGAACTTGTTTAGTATTGAATTGGGACCAAGGACGAAATGGTTCTATAGAAGAAGTCCATGCTTCCCTTGTTGAAGTAAGGAAAAATGATCTGATTCGAAATTTCATAAGAATTGACTTAGTTAAGTCCCCTATTTCGTATACCGAAAAAAGGAATGATAGGGGAGGTTCGGGATTGAATCTCGATAATGGATCAGATCGCACCAATATTAATCCTTTTTACCCCAAGGCGAAGATTCAATCACTTACCCAACATCAAGGGACTATTCATATGTTGCTGAATAAAAATAAGCAATGCCAATCTTTTCTAATTTTGTCATCATCTAATTGTTCTCGAATTGGTCCATTCAATGGTTCCAAATCTCTCAGTGTGAGAAAAAAATCAATTAAAGAAGATTCCACGATTGCTATTAGCAATTTGTTAGGTCCCCTGGGTACTGTATCTAAAATTGCGAATTTTTATTCATCTTACTGCTTAATAACTTATAATCAGATCTTCTTAAATAAATATTTGCGACTTGAGAATTTAAAACAGCCTTTCAGAGCTATTCAATATTATTTAATAGATGAAAATGGGGGAATTTACAATCGCGATCCATGTAGTAACATCATTTTTAATCCATTCGATTTAAATTGGTGCTTTCTCCATCACAATTATTGTGAGAAGACATCCACAACAATTAGCCTTGGGCAGTTTATTTGTGAAAATGTATGTATATCAAAATATGGACCGCGCATAAAATCCGGTCAAGTTATAATTGTTCATGTTGACTCCTTAGTAAGAAGATCGGCTAAGCCTCATTTGGCCACTCCGGGAGCAACCGTTCATGGCCATTATGGAGAAATTCTTTATGAAGGAGATACATTAGTTACATTTATATATGAAAAATCGAGATCGGGTGATATAACGCAGGGTCTTCCAAAAGTGGAACAGGTGTTAGAAGTGCGTTCAATTCATTCAATATCGATGAACTTGGAGAAGAGGGTTGAAGGTTGGAACGCACATATAACAAAAATTATTGGAAATCCTTGGGGATTTTTAATTGGAGCTGAGCTAACCATAGCGCAAAGTCGTATTTCTTTGGTTAATAAGATCCAAAAGGTTTATCGATCCCAGGGGGTGCAGATCCATAATAGGCATATAGAGATTATTGTACGTCAAATAACATCAAAAGTGTTAGTTTCAGAAGATGGAATGTCTAATGTTTTTTCCCCCGGAGAACTAATCGGATTGTTGCGAGCGGAACGCACAGGGCGCGCTTTAGAAGAAGCAATCTGTTACCGAGCCATTTTATTGGGAATAACGAAGGCATCTCTGAATACTCAAAGTTTCATATCTGAAGCGAGTTTTCAAGAAACCGCCCGAGTTTTGGCAAAAGCCGCTCTACGAGGTCGTATTGATTGGTTGAAAGGCCTGAAAGAGAATGTTGTTCTGGGGGGTATGATACCTGTTGGTACCGCATTTAAAGGATTAGTGCATCGTTCTAGGCAACACAACAACATTCCTTTGGAAATAAAAAAGAAGAATCTATTCGAGGGGAAAATAAGAGATATTTTTTTCCACCACAGAGAATTATTGGGTTTTTGCATACAAAAGACTTTCCATGATACAGCAGAACAATCATTTACAGGATTTAATGATTCCTAATAAGAGCATATTCATTCTTTTCTTTTAACTTTTAACTATATATATATGGTATGTATGATATGGTATGTATGGTCCAGTCATTTGATTTGTTAATAAAGATAATAACAAATAGAAAGTAATTAATGACTTGGACCGTGTATCAACGGCCAATCCCTGGCAGAAGGTTCCGTCGGAACAATTATTTATTTCAAGGTACCTTGTTTCTTAACAAAAAAAAAGGGAAAGTGTGGGGGGAAATGACAAGAAGATACTGGAACATCAATTTAGAAGAGATGATGGAAGCGGGAGTGCATTTTGGTCATGGTACTAGGAAATGGAATCCTAGAATGGCACCTTACATCTCCGCAAAGCGTAAAGGTATTCATATTACAAATCTTACTAGAACGGCTCGTTTTTTGTCAGCAGCTTGTGATTTAGTTTTTGATGCAGCAAGTAGGGGAAAGCACTTTTTAATAGTTGGTACCAAAAGTAAAGCTGCGGATTCAGTAGCAGCAGCTGCAATAAGGGTTCGATGTCATTATGTTAATAAAAAATGGCTCGGGGGTATGTTAACAAATTGGTCTACTACAGAAACGAGACTTCATAAATTCAGGGACTTGAGAGCGGAGGCGGGGAAACTCAAACGTCTCCCGAAAAGAGACGCAGCAATGTTGAAGAGACAATTATCTCACTTGCAAACATATCTGGGTGGGATCAAATATATGACGGAGTTACCCGATATTGTAATCATCGTTGATCAGCAAGAAGAATATACGGCTCTTCGAGAATGTCTCACTTTGGGTATTCCGACGATTTGTTTAATCGATACAAATTGTGACCCGGATCTCGCAGATATTTCGATTCCAGCCAACGATGACGCTATAGCTTCAATCCGATTGATTCTTAACAAATTAGTATCCGCAATTTGTGAGGGTCGTTCTAGCTATATAAGAAATCATTGATTAATAATAAGATTAAGGTAAGTCAATAACTTTTTGAACTCTATAGATTGATTGAATCGGTTACCATTCCTGAATCTCAAAAAAGAGATAAAAATGGATGGGGATATTCTGTGATTCCTTGGCACCTGAAATATGCGATTAAAGTCAAAGTGGGCGAGTCGAGAAAGAGATGGTTGAATCAAAATAATTAGAATTCCTTTTTTAGTTCTATTTCTGTCAGAGGGTAATATGAATTTTATACTATGTTCCATAAGCACACTAAGGGATATATATGATATATCTGGTGTGGAAGTGGGCCAACATTTATATTGGCAAATAGGGGGTTTCCAAGTCCACGCCCAAGTACTTATTACTTCTTGGGTCGTAATTGCTATCTTATTAGGTTCAGCCGCTATAGCTGTTCGGAATCCACAAACCGTTCCAACCGACGGTCAGAATTTTTTCGAATATGTCCTTGAATTCATTCGAGACCTGAGCAAAACTCAGATTGGAGAAGATTATGGCCCCTGGGTTCCTTTTATTGGAACTATGTTTCTATTTATTTTTGTTTCTAACTGGTCGGGTGCTCTTTTACCTTGGAAAATCATACAGTTACCTCATGGAGAGTTAGCAGCACCTACGAATGATATAAATACTACTGTTGCTTTAGCTTTACCCACATCAGTGGCATATTTCTATGCAGGTCTTACCAAAAAAGGGTTGGGTTATTTCGGTAAATACATTCAACCAACTCCAATACTTTTACCAATTAACATCCTAGAAGATTTCACAAAACCTTTATCACTTAGTTTTCGACTTTTCGGGAATATATTGGCTGATGAATTAGTAGTTGTTGTTCTTGTTTCTTTAGTACCTTCAGTAGTTCCTATACCTGTCATGTTCCTTGGATTATTCACAAGCGGGATTCAAGCTCTTATTTTTGCAACCTTAGCCGCGGCTTATATAGGTGAATCCATGGAGGGTCATCATTGACTAGCTTTCGAAAAAAAAAGCTTATCCCAACTCTCGAGTGTCTCAAGATAATCTACTGGGGGAACACAATATATCCAAACGAGACATGTATGGTCTAAAGTAGGAACAAAAAATATGTACGATATTTGGGTTGGGAATTGTAAAAAAAAAGGAAAGAGATCTAAAAGATCTTTTTCCTAAGATTGACTTTATGGTCCATTTATGTTATGTCTCTCTAATCAATATTCTATGATATGATCATATTTGTTCAGTCAATTACTCTATTTTATTTTCATAATTTGACTAAGAATTGTTATCTTATCTGTCTCCGACATGCGCCTAAAACAAAAAGAGTATGTTCTATAGAAAGAATAATTCCATTCGATTTGATTCAATTTGATTCAACGATTGATCAAAGTTGTCATTAATTGCAATAAAATCTTTATACGTAATGATTCGGGCTGACGATCCCATCCATTTATATTCATGCAGGGGTCGCGATAATGATAAGTAAAAAGAAGAGAAGAGTTTACAAGCAAATAAGATTCATAAAAAAGTCGATTAGGGGGTCGTGCTGAGCTAGGTATGGATATATATGTGTAGTGTAATGGCTATAAGCCAATTCCTGTGTATGTTTCGAAGCATGATTCTATTCTTCGACTAGAATCCGATTCAACAGCATAAAGAATGGTTTACGTTATGCAAGAAACACATGTATATGTGATATTAGATATTCATTAATTATCTATATATGGACTATACATACAAATAAAATAATAGAAATATATATTAATATTAATATTCTATTTTTTATTTATTATATTATTATATTAATATTATTTATTTTATATATATTATATATAATATATACATATATCTTTCCTACTACTGAATTTGAATTCAATAGGAGTTCTTCCGTTTTATCTGTGACTGGGGATTGAATGAATAAACAATAAACAGATGAAGTCAAGCATATAGAGGAGAACAGAACGTGCCAAGAATAAAAAGAGTGGCTTAGACCAAAGAAATGGAATAACTAGAACCTTTTGGATTTACAAAGACTACACGGTAGAAATTATAAAGGAGATATTGAAGTCGTTCTGCTGATTCAGGGATATCATTACCTCAATTCACTTTTGAGTTCTTAGTTACTTCGGGCGGATGGGTCTTAATGATGAAATAATAAGTAATAATTCATGGGTTGATTGTATCATTAACCATTTCTTTATTTTGGTGTGAGGAGCTTACCATGAATCCACTGATTTCTGCCGCTTCTGTTATTGCTGCTGGGTTGGCCGTAGGGCTTGCTTCTATTGGACCTGGGGTTGGCCAAGGTACTGCTGCGGGCCAAGCCGTAGAAGGTATCGCGAGACAACCAGAAGCAGAGGGTAAAATACGAGGTACTTTATTGCTTAGTCTGGCTTTTATGGAAGCTTTAACAATTTATGGGCTAGTCGTGGCATTAGCGCTTTTATTTGCGAATCCTTTTGTTTAATCCCATAAATATTTTAAATACGTCCTAATTTTCTTATTTTATTTTTTTGCTGTGTACCTGTCTCTTGCTTCTTAGAATTAGATCAACACTTCACCCCTATCATCTAATCACTTGTTGGTCTAATCACTTGTTCGTTGAAACAATACCCCGGGGAAGGACTAATTTGAGGATGAGGAATTAGCGAATCCACTCGCTTTCTTCCTTCCCGCCTTTAATGGAAGGGGAACCCCCCCCCCCTTTTTTTTTATTAGTTTGACTTTTATTTTATTAGATTAGGATGGAGCAAACATGAGGCCTGGGGTCTAGGGCCAATAAGTGTCTTATTGAGAACTTCTATAATCCATAATATAATATTAATATAATAAATAAAAAAAAAATGAGAATAGATTCAATTTCTTTATTTAAATTTTAAATAAGGAAATTAAGAAAAAAAAAAAAGAGATCAATCAAACAAAACAGAGGGGATCAGGTGATACAAAAAGAACTCTGTTCGATTTTCTTAGTCCTATCTACAAGAGGAGATCATATGAAAAATGTAACCGATTCTTTCGTTTACTTGGGTCATTGGCCATCCGCCGGGAGTTTAGGGTTTAATACCAATATTTTAGCAACAAATCCAATAAATCTAAGTGTAGTGCTTGGTGTATTGATCTTTTTTGGAAAGGGAGTGTGTGCGAGTTGTTTATTTCAAGAATAGGCTGGATCCAACCAGCTGCATTTTTTTTTTTTTTATTAAATTTTAAATTAAAATTTAATAAGAAAGAAAGGTGCACGATCTCGACGAATTACTTCTGAATAAATTAAGAAATCATATGTAAGAACCATAGCATTTCGTGATTCATTGGTAAACCTTTGATTCTCTATTAGCCAATAATGCGGGCCCATTAACATGGTTAAAGGTAAACCCTTTGAAGTCGAGGCACAAGAAGGTACTCTTTCTACCACTATGCTAGTAGGAGATAAGGAGATAGTTTCAAAATTAATATTAATATAATAGTTGGCAATTTATCTGATATAGAACACTCATATCGATAAAGAAATTTGAACCGTTTACTGGAAAACGGGTTTCTCGCACTTTTTATCCAATACCGAATTGACGACCT